ACCTCGACCATCAATAGGTTTACCCAGAGCATTAATAACACGACCCAAATAAGCGTCACTCACTGGGACTTGAGCAATTCTTCCTGTTGCTTTGACAGAACTTCCCTCTTGTATTAGTAAACCGTCACCCATTAAGACAACACCAACATTATGTGATTCCAAATTCAGAGCAATACCTATTGTACCTTCTTCAAATTCGACTAATTCACCTGCCATTACTTCATTAAGACCAAAAATCCGAGCAATGCCATCGCCTACTTGAAGTACGGTACCCGTGGTTACAATCTTTACTTCTCTATTATATTGCTCAATACGTTCACGAATAATATTACTAATTTCATCGGCTCGAATGGTTACCATGAGTATTTCTTCCTTTGTTGAAAAAAAAAAGATGCCTAGACTATAACAGTAGGACTAATCAGTTATTTCTGTTATTGTTCCCAACATGCCAATATTAGCACTGATGGTACGTAAATGTAATTCGTTATTTAAACGTCTATTCAGAGTTCCTAAAGCTCTTTCTAAAGCTTGTTGGAAAACTCGTTGTCGGACATAATTAAGTGCTTTTTCTTGTTCAAAATTAATTGTTTCATTATTGGAATTTTCAAATTGTTCTAAAGTAGCAGAAGTTGAATTTATTAAATTCAACTTTTCTCGTTCTATTTCAGAGTATCCGTTCACTCGATACTCATCCGCTTCTATCTCCACTTTTCGTAAGCGAATTTGTGCTTTCTCTAACTGTTCCATGGCCCCTTCACGTAGTTCTTCCGAATTTCGAATAGTATTCAAAATCCTCTGTTTTCGATTATCTAATAAATCACTTAATGAAAGTAGATTATCTTTCCCTTTATTTTAAGACTTCCATAATCTCTTCCCGAACCAAACATGAATCTTTCAATTCATTTGGCTCTCCCGCTCACTTATTTGACGTACTTATGGGAACTCTCCATATAGTTTCGATTGTAGTGAGCCTATCCTCATTTCCTCATTTCTACCCTTAAAAGTGATATAACCTTTCAAAGTGATATAAAAAGAAATAGTGAACTAATCTATGATTGAAATAGTGAGAGGACTCTTCGGATCAAACAAGTAATTGTCAGTAGAGTTGTTTCATTTTTTCTTCAAATCCAAAGAATTCTTTTTAAAACTAGGTTATCGATTGAGCATTGGAGAACACCAGGTACCCCATTCTTTTAAGCAAAAAAAAATGAAATAACAAGATTTAGAAGCTTTTTTTTGACATGAGTGTTATATGTCAAAAACAAATTTCAAATATTCATTTTCTTTTTTGAACCTGAATCCTTGTTTTTAGTACCATTGTAGTAGAAAGAATACTTTGCTATGTCTGGACTTTAAACAGTTATGATTTAACCATGTTAATCGTTCCTCAGTATTGGTTGATAGAGAATCAAAGATTATTGACCAATAAATTACGAAATGCTGTGTTTCTTACAGATGAGTTTTAAATCTTTTTAGAAGTAATTCGCAGGATTATGCACAGCTTTTGTTTTATTTAATACAAAAAAGTGCAGCTGGATCAATTCAGCCGATTCTTGAAATAAACAACTCGCACACACTCCCTTTCCAAAAAAGATCAATATACCAAGGACTACACTTAGATTTATTGGATTTGTTGCTAAGATATCGGTATTAAATCCGAAACTCTCGGCGGATGGCCAGTGACCCAAGAGAACGAAAGAATCGGTTACATTTTTCATAAGATCTCCTTTTCTCGTATAGATAGATTAATTCTATATTAATAATAGTTCTTACATATCCTATTTATTTCATTTTGCTTAGTCTAAAATATTAGTTAGAATATCTTTAATTTAATTAGTATTTAAGTTTTATTTATTTAAGATTTCGATTCTTTTTTTTTTTTTATTATTATTAATCTACTTCTTTATTCAGTTCTTCCTTTATCCATTTTTTAATGGATTCATAAAGAATTCATTTTTATTTTTACTTTTAAATTCGTAGTTCTAAAAAGACTGCAATTAATTTATTCAATTGAATAAACATTGAATAACAAGGGATGGGAAGGAAGAAAGCGAATCAATATACTAATTCCTCATCCATAAATAAATCCTTCCCATAGGTTAGTGTACAAAAAAAAGTATTAATTAAGTACTTGTTAAGTAGACAATTTTTATAAAATGGCAAAAAAAATAATAAAAATAAATAAATAATAATAAGCACGCAGTAAGCACTAAGTAATAAAAATAAAGAAATTCTTTTTTGTTCTAATTAGATTAGTTCGATTATACAAAAGGATTTGCAAATAAAAGGGCTAATGCTACAACCAGTCCATAAATCGTTAAAGCTTCCATAAAAGCCAAACTAAGCAATAAAGTACCCCGTATCTTTCCTTCCGCTTCCGGTTGTCTCGCAATACCTTCTACAGCTTGCCCTGCAGCAGTACCTTGACCAACCCCTGGTCCAATCGAAGCAAGCCCAACAGCTAAGCCAGCAGCAATAACGGAAGCGGCAGAAATCAATGGATTCATGATAAATTCCTCGCACCAAAATAAAAATAAAGAAATTGAAATGGTTAATGATACAATCACCCACTAAAAACAATTATGAATTTCTAATTCCCGCCATATTCACTATTATATGATTCCTGTGAATCGAAGGACTTATTAAAGTAGCTACGAATTGCTAATTGAAGTATAATACTCTCGAATCATTCAAAATCGATTTGATTCAAATGCCTATCTAAATCACTAATAGTAGTGAAGGATATTAGATATATCCATAGAGAATTACTTAATGTTTAATATTACATATACATGTGTTTCTTGCATAACGTAAACCAAAACTATTCATTTTTTTCAATTGAATTTAAAAATCTAAAAGAGAACTACATCACTTACTATTTTGATTATACTAATACAATAGATAGATCCAATCAAATCTTAAAAGGATCAATTCATCAATTCGAATTATTCCTTAAAAAAAAGAGCAACTTTGGTGAATTTTTAAATTACTAAAACTTAACTAAATATAGTAAATAGTAAGCGGTTTTTTTTGTTTTAATCTGGATTCTCAAAATAATAAAATAAACCAAATAAATTATTAGTCACAACACTATTTGTCTTCTAAAATGAGATGAGAATTGAATAAATAAAACACACAAAAAACAATATTGATTGGAAGGAGACCTAAATGAACCAAAGTAATATTCGGACAAAACCTCTACATTCTTGCGCTATATTAGAAAAAAAACAAGAATAAAAAAAAATGAGTCAATGATGGCCTTCCATGGATTCACCTATATAAGCAGCAGCTAAAGTTGCAAAAATAAGAGCTTGAATACCACTTGTAAATAATCCAAGAAGCATAACAGGTATAGGCACCACTAGAGGTACTAAAGAAACAAGAACAACAACTACTAATTCATCCGCTAATATATTTCCAAAAAGTCGAAAGCTAAGCGATAACGGTTTTGTAAAATCTTCTAAAATATTTATGGGTAAAAGAATTGGAGTTGGTTGAATATATTTACCAAAATAACTTAACCCTTTTTTGCTAAGTCCCGCATAAAAATAGGCTATTGACGTAAGTAAAGCTAAGGCTACGGTAGTATTTATATCATTCGTAGGGGCTGCGAGCTCTCCATGCGGTAACTCTATAATTTTCCACGGTAAAAGTGCCCCTGACCAGTTAGAAACAAAAATAAAAAGAAACAAAGTTCCAATAAAAGGAACCCAGGGACCGTATTCTTCTCCAATCTGGGTTTTGCTTATGGATCGAATAAACTCAAGGACATATTCACAGAAATTTTGACCGGGGGTTGGAATCGTTTGGGGATTCCGAACGGATACAATGGCGGAGCCTAATAAAATGGCAATGACTACCCAAGAAGTTATAAGCACTTGAGCATGGACTTGGAAATCCCCTAGTTTCCAATAGAGATGCTGGCCTACTTCCACACCAGATAGATCATAGAAACCCTTTAAAGTGCTGATGGAACATGTGAAAAGATTCATATTGCCCTCGGAAAGAAAACTTTTAAAGAAATTATTTTGATTCGACCTTCCCTTTTTCAAAGTTTTTTTAACTTGCTTGCTTGAATTATATATATATATATATATATATATATTTTGAAATATATATATTTTGAAACAATTTTTTTACATGATTTTTCCAGTTTTGTTGCTTTTTTTATGGAATTCAAAAAAAGGAACCGATTCCTTGGGTTTCAATTCAAAAAGGATTCCTTTAGCTAATTATTTTTAGCTAATTCTATTCTATATTATTTCTAAATCCTATATTATTTATGTATATTTAGTAATATTTCCTATTAGAAATATTTATCTTAATTATTAATTAGGGCTCTTGTATATAGCTAGAACGACCTTCACAAATAGAAAATACCAATTTATTAAGAATTAATCGGATTGAAGCTATAGCATCATCATTGGCAGGAATCGAAATATCAGCAAGATCTGGATCACAATTTGTATCACTTAAACAAATCGTTGGAATTCCCAAAGTTAGACATTCTCGAAGAGCCCTATATTCTTCTTGCTGATCAAGGATTATCACAATATCGGGTAATCCCGCCATATATTTTATTCCGTACAGGTATGTTTGCAAGTGAGATAACTGTCTTTTCAATCGAGCCGCGTCTCTTTTTGGAAGACGATTGAATTCCCCGGTCTTTTGTTTTATTCTTAAATCCCGGAACTTTTGAAGTCTCATTTCGGTCGTGGACCAATTCGTTAAAAGTCCGCTAAGCCATTTATTATTAACATAATGACATCGCGCTTTTTTTGCAGCCCGCACTACGGAATCCGCTATTTTTTTTTTCGTACCAACAATCAAAAATTGTTTTTTTCCGGTTGCTGCATCAAAAACTAAATCACAAGCTTCGGATAAAAAACGAGCAGTTTTAGTAAGATTTGTAATATGAATACCTTTACGCTTTGACGAAATATAAGGTTCCATTCGAGGATTCCATTTTTTAATACCATGACCAAAATGAACTCCCGCTTCAAGCATCTCTTCCAAATTTATGTTCCAATATCGTTTTATCATTTTTCCCCACACCCCCTCTCTCTTTAAAAAAAGAGAGATGAAAAACCTTGAAATAGAAAATATATAATTGTTCCGACGGAACCTTCTCTTATACCCTATATTGTCCCATTGAGACACGACTCCCGCGATTATGTTATTTCGATTTTTATTGTTTCCTATGATTCTATCACTTTAGAATCATCTTTTTGTTGTCTTGGTATTAAGTTAACAATCCAAAATCCCAAAACCATCACTAAATGAAAATAAATAGCTGAATAAATAGATGACCCCGCTCTCTGAAATGCAGGAATCTCTATATGCTATAAATTCTGCCCTATCCTATCAATTTTTTAAGATACCAAAATCAAACAACTCCCTATGGTAGAACAAAATATCTTTCATTTCACCATCAAAGAAATTATTCTTTTTGTTTTTTAAAAAAAAACTTTTAGATTGCTTTGAATAATGTACTAATCCTGGAAATCCAGTTCCAAGGGGGATCATACTACCTAGAACAACATTTTCTTTCAGACCTTTCAACCAATCGATACGACCGCGAAGAGCTGCTTTTGATAAAACACGAGCAGTCTCTTGAAAACTTGCTTCAGATATGAAACTTTGAGTATTCAAGGATGTTCTCGTTATTCCCAATAATACGGATCGATAACAAATTAATTCTTCCAAGGCGCGTCCCGTTCGCTCCGCCCGTAACAATCCAATAAGTTCTCCGGGTGAAAAAACATTAGACATTCCATCTTCTGAAACCAAAACTTTAGATGTTATTTGACGGACAATAATCTCTATATGCTTATTATGTATTTGAACCCCTTGGGATCGATAAACCTTTTGGATCTTGTTAACCAAAGCAATACGACTTTGTACTAACGTTAGCTCCGCACCAATCAAGAATCTCCAAGGAAGCCCAAAAATTCTTGTTATACATTCGTTCCAACCCTCAACTCTCTTTTCTAAGTTTGAAGATATTGAATCAATTGAACGTACTTCTAAAACTTGTTCTACTTTTGGAAGACCTTGCGTTATATCACCCGATCTTGATTTTTCATATAAAAATGTAACTAAAGTATCTCCATCATAGAGGATTTCTCCATAATTCCCATGAACGGTTGCTCCTGGAGTAGCCAAATAAGGTTTAGCAGCTCTTAGTACTAGAGAATCAAGGTGAACAATTATAACTTGACCTGATTTTATTTCGGGTAGTTTTTGGGGGATCGATTGAGTTTGACAAATAAATTCTCCCAAGATAATTAGTGTCAATTCTTTTTCATTTTCATAATAATTATAATTATGATTGCGAAAAGACCAATTTACATTTTTTGGATTCAAAACGTGGTTATTACAGGGATCGTAATTTATACTTCTCCTATTTTCATCTAGAAAAATAAATTTCATTTTTTGAAAAGCCTGATTAAAATAATCAAGTTTCAAATATTTAATTAGTGAAATCTCATTATGAGTTATTAAATTGGAAAATAAAAAAGAATTTAAGATTTGAAAAGTTGTTCCTAAAGGTCCTAAGAATGAATTCTGAATTGAGATTATAGAATCTTTTTGAATTGATTCTGTTATCCTATTGGAATCTTTTCCATTGTTGAATGGAAATATTCGAAAACAATTAAATGATGATAAGCTTATCAATGATTGGCACTCGTTAGTTTTTTTCAATAAGGTGCTGAAGGTTCGTTTATTTTTTTTTTTTTTAAGTAATTGTTGAATCTTTATCTTAGAATAAATAGAAAAAAATGGATTAATATCAGATGACGAGGTTAATCCGTAACCTGATGAATCCTGCCTTTTTCTGCGGATAGAAAAAATAAAGGATTTCAATAAGTTTATTCTTAGAAAATCCTTAATTATACCTTTTATACTTACTTGAACAAAAGAAGCACAAGCCTCGTCACGCAAAAGATTATTTTTATCTTGTTCCCAATTCAATACTAACGAAGTACGAACTAATTGAATACTTGTATCGGAAATTCCCAGAATTGGTTTACTAGTTCCATATAAAATGGAATTGACAACTTTAAGTTTCAGATTATCCTTTTCCTGCAATAGATCCTTAGCGAAAATACTTTCTAGATTTATACCATCCGAAATCTCATATTTGATAACTGGCCGAACTAAAACAAAATATTTTTTTTTACTTGGTGTAAACCATTGGACATACATCCATTTTTTAACTTGTGTAGATTCCTTAGAATCCGTATAATTAGTTTTTACTATTTCTGGTGGAATCAAAATACCACTGTGTCTATATATCTTATCTATCTCTCCTGGAAAATGGATACTACCCGAAAATATTTTGAGTTCCAATTTCTTCTTTTTTTTCTCCACCCGAACCAATCCACCGACCCTACTTTTTATATTAAAAGTTATTTGTGTATTTATTCCAATAATACTATTATTTCGTACCATTAAAGAAGATGATTCGGGTAAAATATAAACTTCTTCGGGAATGAAAAAAAAGCGATTTACTCTTATGTTTTTCTTTTGATTCCCTTCTTTGACTCCGCCGTGCTCAATTAACTCTTCTTTTTTAACAATTGACTGCACACCTAGATTACCATAATTAGTAATTCCGGAACTACTTCTTTGGTATTGCGGGTCGTCGAAATAAGCAAAAATACAATTTCTACGCAAAATACCATTTATAGGCATTTCAATTGAAATGCTAGAGGAAGTTAATTTTTCCTTTTCGTGATCCTCATTGGAGTGAAATGGAATGATGAATCCGTTTTTTCTCCTTTTTGCTACTAAATCAAAATTCTCGTGAAGAATAACAGTAGATTTTCGATTACAACAACCAATCGATAGAATTCGATCCATTTTTGAAAAATAAGAAATATTTTTTCCAGTGTTATCTGAAAGACTAGAAAATTTGTATTTAGCTTGATCATTATTTTCTGATGGATGAAAAATAGAGTTTCTCTCGATAGAAAGATAATGCGTGTTCATTTGATCTTGATCATTATGTACTGAACAAGTGCCTATATTAAATTTATACGAGTTTCCTGATAATATCCATAAATGGCTTGTTTTTGCTAAGAGATGAACATTACTATATGTAAATTCTGGTGCATGGTATACGTTGGTACTCCAGTGCATTTCTCCTTCTGATTCGGAATAAATATATTTTCGAACCTTCTCTTTCAAATTCAAAATAGCCGCTCTCGAACAAATTTCCGCAATAACTTGTTGAGATTCGACATATTGATAATTTTGAACTAAAAGAATACTGTTAGGTGGAATAGTCACATTATGTAGAGTATCTTGACTTTCAATAGTTAAATTCAAGTTTATAGAACATAAAAAAGCAGGATGACCCTGACGTGTACGTGTAGGCTGAACCAACTCCTGATTAAATTTAATTTTTCCATTGGAAGGCGCTCGTACATGATCCGCAATACCCCCTGTGAATACCCCCCCAGTATGAAATGTTCGTAATGTTAGTTGAGTACCCGGCTCTCCGATGGATTGCCCCGCAATAATCCCTACAGCTTCTCCCAATTCTACCAGGTCACCATGAGTAGGACTCCGTCCATAACAAAAACGACAAATCCAAGCCGTACTTCTACAAGTAAAAGGTGTTCGAATAGATATTGGCATTGATCGAAAGTTTATGAATCGATTTACAAGGACAACCCCAATATCTTGATTTCGGGTAGCAATGCATCGTCGACCTAAATATATATTGTCTGCTAATACACGACCTATTAAAGTTTGTATAAAGATTCTTTCCGGGGTCATCCCATTTCGAGGATTCACAGAGATCCCTCGAGTAGTTCCACAATCTGTTCTACGTACAACAATGTGTTGAACTACTTCAACAAGTCGGCGCGTAAGATATCCAGCATCGGATGTTCGTACAGCCGTATCCACAACTCCCTTTCGGGCTCCATAGCAAGAAATGATGTATTCTGTTAACGAAAGGCCTTCTCGTAAATTGCTTTGAATAGGTAAATCAATCATTTGCCCCTGGGGATCGGACATTAATCCTCTCATACCTACTAATTGGTGCACTTGAGATGCATTTCCTCTAGCTCCCGAAAAAGACATTATATGTACAGGATTTAAAGGATCAGTCATCCTAAAATTAGGATTCATTTCATTTCGCAAATATTCACTTGTAGCATACCAGACCTCAATGGATTGACGTAATTTTTCTATCGCATGTACATTTCCATAACGGTAGTTATTTTCAATAATAAAATTTTGTTGTTCAATATCTTGAACTAACCATCTCTTAGAAGGTATTGTTAAAAGATCATCAATTCCTAATGAAATGGATGTAGCCGTGGCTTGCTGGAAACCCACAGTCTTTACTTGATCCAGGATGTGGGATGTATATGCCATTCCAAAATGATCTATTAATCTGCTAATAATTCGTTTAATGGCAGTTCCATCTATCACTTTATTGGGAAAGACCAAAATGGCCCGTTCGACCATAAGTACCTCCATATTCTGCTAAGTCGGGTTCGACAATGAATTTGAGTCAATGATTGGAAAACTTCCTTTTCTCAATTTGAATTCATATAAAAATTCAGAACATATATTTCTAGTTCAACTGACAAGGATATGCATTTATACCAATAGTGTACTATTTAGTGTACAATTCGAGTATAGACTTCCCGATTTTAGATCCCTATAATCAATTTGGATTCGCAGGCTTGAGAAAACCCTTGTATAGCTTCTTCAATTTCGCGATAAAGATAAATATGACCAACAGTGGTTCGAATGTATATACAAAGAATTTTTTTTTTTATACTTCGTACTATTAAATAGTTTCCATAAATTTCCTGGTAGGTCCCCATAGATTGATAGTGAACTTCGGTAGGCATTTCTCTTGAAGCAATAACACGTTGATCTACTTTCCATCGAATCCATACAGGACTATTTAAATAGATTCTTTTTTGCCAATAAGCTCCAATTGCAGCATATGAATTACAAAAAAAGGGTTCTTTGATATGCTTCTGATTATCATCTTCCATTTTTGCGTTTTGATTATTTTTGCAAGTGTATCGATTATATCTATTTGCATAAATACCTGGTTGATTTCCGCTTGTCAAGATATAAAGCCCCATAAGCATATCTTGAGTTGGTACGCAAATGGGATCGGAAATAGCGGGAGAAAGAAGATTCATATGAGAAAACATAAGTAAACGAGCTTCTGCTTGCGCCTCCAATGATAAAGGTATATGAACAGCCATTTGATCCCCATCGAAATCCGCATTGAACCCTTTACAAACTAATGGATGTAAACAAATGGCACGCCCTTCCACTAAAATGGGTTGAAATGCTTGTATACCTAATCTATGCAAAGTGGGTGCCCTATTGAGTAATACGGGATGCCCCTGCATTACTTCCTGAAGTATTTCCCATACAATGGGATCCTTTTCCCGAATTTTACTCTTAGCAACTCCAATGTTCGAAGCAAACTGTTGTCTAATGAGACCTCGAATTACAAATGTTTGGAAAAGCTCTATTGCTATTTCACGAGGCAATCCACATTGATGTAATGAAAGCGAAGGTCCTACAACAATGACGGAACGTCCTGAATAATCAACCCGTTTACCAAGCATAGTTTCACGAAATCTTCCTTCTTTACCCTCGATTATATCGGAAAACGACTTATAAACCTTAGTATGACCGTCCCTTATTGGTTGTCCCCGTATTCCATTATCAAGAAGTGTATCCACAGCTTCTTGTACTAATTTTTCCTGACACATTACTAATTCTTCAGGTGTAGATCTACTTGTTGTTAATAGATCCATAAGGGTATTATTTCGATAGATAACGCGTCTATACAGTTCATTAATATCTGAACTCATTAGTTTCCCCCCATCTAATTGAATAATCGGTCTAAGTTCGGGAGGAAGAACTGGTAAAAGACATAAAACCATCCATTCAGGTTCTATGTTTGTTCGAATAAAAAGCTTAGCTAATTCTATACGTCTAACCAAGAAATCCTTTCTTCTACTTATTTTTCGATCTTCCCATTCATTCCCCGCGGGACCGTCTTCCCCTAGGGCTTTCCATTCTACCGACGAAGAATTTATAATAACTCGCAAATCCAGATCAGCTAATTGTTCTTGGATAGCACCAGCTCCTGTTGCAATTTCTCGATTTCGAAATGTATTGAAGCCTTGTGTAGTAAAAAATAATGGAATACTATATTTCCAAGATTGGATTTCGTATTTAAATGAACCCCGCAATCGTAAGAAAGTAGGTTTTTTAGTTATTGGCCTAGCAAAAGAAAAATTAGGATAGGATTCTCAAGGATTCCCCCCTCCAAAATCGGACATGAGAGTTTCCTTTCATCCGGCTCAAGCAGCTCGTCGAAATATAGTTAAAGAAAAAAAAATATTTCCTTTCTTTAAAACTACATAAGATGTCCCAAAGAGCTACTCGTTACTCAAGTTATCAATAAGGACCAAGCAACATTTCTTGGATTCATTCCTCTTTGTTCTTGTAAATTTTTTACAAATTCTTTATTTCCATCAATTCTCACACTTACAAGGTAACTAAAATGTAAAATTCTTGAGTAGTCTATTTCCCTTCGAATGCTAAAGTCCAAAAGACTGGAAATTCGGACAGGATTGACTTGTTTCTGGTTTCTTACCTTTCGTTTGATCATTTAGATCCCAAACTTACCTCGACGGTTATACCATGCTTACTAAGAATCTCTATGCGATGTAGAGAATCCGAAAACCATGACATGACCTATTTCTATACTTGAGTAGAATGAAAATAAGAATTCCTTTCTTTTTTTTTTTAGAAAAAAAGCAATGATTCATTTAATCCCATACACTTAAGTGAAATTGATTTTCACAAAGTAAATCTTTTTTTAGTTGTTACTGAATAGACCATAGATCACTTCCCCTTATATTAAGGGAAATCTTGATTACACCCCCCAATTTCTGAGTTTCATGTTCTTTTTCGACAGAAACATGTCAGAGCTAAGGCATCCCTATTCGATTAAATGAGATGACAGTTTAAACCGTAAAAAAAAAATAAGAATCTCAATCAAATCACACATCGCAGTATACTAGGCCCTCTAATTCTTTAAGAGGTTTATCTAAAAGATTCGCGATATAACTAGGAAGTCGTTTCAAATACCACACATGAGTTACTGGGCAGGCCAATTTGATGTAGCCCATTTGATATCGTCGTATTCGAGAATCAACAAATTCTACTCCACATTGTTCACACGATTTTGGATCTTCATTTTCATCTCCAATTACGCGATAATTTCCACAAGCACAAATTCCACTTTTTATGGGTCCAAAAATTCTTTCACAAAATAATCCATCTTTTTCTGGTTTATTGGTTTTGTAATGAAAAGTATAGGGCTTTGTCACTTCTCCAACAATTTCTCCATTAGGAAGGATCCTTTTAGCCCAAGCACTTATTTGTTGAGGTGAAACTAATCCAATTCTTAATTGTTGATGTTTATACCAATC